GCTGGCGTAGCTTAATAAAAAGCATAGCACTGAAGATGCTAAGATGGACCATAAAAAGTCCCACTAGCACAAAGGCTTGGTCCTGACTTTAATATCAGCTTTAACACGATTTACACATGCAAGTATCCGCAACCCTGTGAAAATGCCCTTAATTCCATGCCCTGGGACGAGGAGCCGGTATCAGGCACATAAAACTAGCCCAAAACACCTTGCAAAGCCACACCCCCAAGGGATCTCAGCAGTGATAAAAATTAAGCAATAAGTGAAAACTCGACTTAGTTAGTGTTTAAAGGGCCGGTAAAACTCGTGCCAGCCACCGCGGTTATACGAGAGACCCAAGTTGATAATTACGGCGTAAAGGGTGGTTAGGGGAGCATAAAATAAAGTTAAAGAGCCCCTCAGCCGTTATACGCTTTTAGGGTTTTGAAACCCACACACGAAAGTAACTTTAACACATCCAACCCGACCCCACGAAAGCTAAGAAACAAACTGGGATTAGATACCCCACTATGCTTAGTTATAAACCTAGATAAATAATTACTACCACAATCCGCCAGGGTACTACGAGCATTAGCTTAAAACCCAAAGGACTTGGCGGTGCCTTAGATCCACCTAGAGGAGCCTGTTCTAGAACCGATAATCCCCGTTAAACCTCACCACTACTAGTCATCACCCGCCTATATACCGCCGTCGTCAGCTTACCCTGTGAAGGAGCCATAGTAAGCAGAATTAGTAAAACCAAAAACGTCAGGTCAAGGTGTAGCGCATGCAGTGGAAAGAAATGGGCTACATTTTCTATATTAGAATACAACGAATAGTATTATGAAATTACAACTTAAAGGAGGATTTAGCAGTAAAAAAGAAATAGAGTGTCTTTTTGAACCAGGCTCTAAGGCGCGCACACACCGCCCGTCACTCTCCCCAGTCAAAACAATAAACATAAATAATACCACTAAAAAGACAAGGGGAGGCAAGTCGTAACATGGTAAGTATACCGGAAGGTGTACTTGGATCAAAACAGAATGTGGCTGAGTAAGTTAAGCATCTCCCTTACACTGAGAGACACCCATGCAAATTGGGTCATTCTGAGCCAAACAGCTAGCTTTAGATAGAATAAACAACCACCATATAAATAAAAATAACCTTAAAAATAAAATTAAACCATTTTTCCACCTTAGTATGGGCGACAGAAAAGGTAAAATTAAGCAATAGAAATAGTACCGCAAGGGAAAGCTGAAAAAGAAATGAAATAAATAATATAAGCAATATAAAGCAGAGATTTAACCTCGTACCTTTTGCATCATGATTTAGCAAAAAATTGTCAAGCAAAACGACTTTAAGTTTGAACCCCCGAAACCAAGTGAGCTACCCCAAGACAACCTAAACAGGGTGTACCCGTCTCTGTAGCAAAAGAGTGGGATGAGCTTTGGGTAGAGGTGATAAACCTATCGAACTTGGTGATAGCTGGTTGCCTGAGAAATGAATAAAAGTTCAGCCTCTTCTACCTTTTACCAAAAAAAATAATTTAATCAAGAAAAAAGAAAACTAAGAGAGTTAGTTAAAGGAGGTACAGCCCCTTCAACAATGGACACAACCATATAAACTGGATAAAGATTATAATATAAAAAACAAATATGCCCTAGTGGGCCTAATAGCAGCCACCTATTCAGAAAGCGTTAAAGCTCAAGCAAACAAAAGTTTATTATTCTAATAACTAATCTAACTCCGTCACAATTATCAGGCTTTTTTATATACTTATAAAAGAAATTATGCTAAAATGAGTAACAAGAAGAAATGAACTTCTCTAAGCACAAGTGTACAACAGATTGGACAACCCACTGAAAATTAACGAACCCAACCACAAGAGAGAATTAAGATATTTATCAAAAACAAGAAAACACCTTAAATAAAAATCGTTAACTCCACACTGAAGTGCTAATACAAGAAAGATTAAAATAAAAGAAAGGAACTCGGCAAACACAAGCCTCGCCTGTTTACCAAAAACATCGCCTCTTGAAAACATAAATATAAGAGGTCCAGCCTGCCCAGTGACTATATGTTTAACGGCCGCGGTATTTTGACCGTGCAAAGGTAGCGCAATCACTTGTCTTTTAAATGAAGACCTGTATGAATGGCCTAACGAGGGCTTAACTGTCTCTCTTTTATAATCAGTGAAATTGATCTACCCGTGCAGAAGCGGGCATAAGACTACAAGACGAGAAGACCCTTTGGAGCTTTAGGTATTCAACTAATCACGTCAAACAACTAAATAAAAAGCACAAACTAAGTGAAAATAGTACCATACCTTCGGTTGGGGCGACCACGGAGAAAAATTCATCCTCCAAGTGGAACGGGGAAACACCCCTAAACATAAGAGCCACCACTCTAAGAAACAAAAACATTTGACCAAAAATGATCCGATGTTTAAAATCGATCAACGGACCAAGTTACCCAAGGGATAACAGCGCAATCCTCTCTCAGAGTCCATATCGACGAGAGGGTTTACGACCTCGATGTTGGATCAGGACATCCTAATGGTGTAGCCGCTATTAAGGGTTCGTTTGTTCAACGATTAAAGTCCTACGTGATCTGAGTTCAGACCGGAGTAATCCAGGTCAGTTTCTATCTGTAATGTGACTTTTCCTAGTACGAAAGGACCGGAAAAGAAAGGCCCCTGCTAAAAGCAAGCCTTACCCTTAATTAGTGAAAAAAACTAAATTAAGTAAGAGGGAACTAAATCCCCTCATCAAGATAAGAACTTATTGAGGTGGCAGAGCGTGGTAATTGCGAAAGGCCTAAGCCCTTTTTACCAGGGGTTCAAATCCCCTCTTCAATTATGCTTTCCATAATTTTAACTAACATCATTAACCCATTAATTTATATTGTACCAGTTTTACTAGCCGTAGCTTTCCTTACACTGTTAGAACGTAAAGTACTAGGCTATATGCAACTACGAAAAGGACCAAACATTGTAGGCCCATACGGACTTCTTCAACCAATTGCAGATGGAGTCAAACTATTTATTAAAGAACCTGTCCGACCATCAACAGCATCCCCAATTTTATTTATTATAACCCCAATATTAGCACTAATACTAGCAATGATACTATGAGCACCAATACCCCTACCATTCCCAATAATAGACTTTAATCTAGGAATTCTATTTATTTTAGCCCTCTCCAGCTTAGCTGTTTACTCTATCTTAGGCTCGGGATGAGCTTCAAACTCAAAATATGCCTTGATCGGAGCACTACGGGCTGTAGCCCAAACAATTTCATACGAGGTTAGCCTTGGATTAATCCTACTATCCGTAATTCTATTCTCAGGCGGCTATACCCTACAAACTTTTACTACAACCCAAGAACACATATGACTTCTAATTCCAGCTTGACCACTAGCAGCAATATGATATATTTCAACACTAGCTGAAACAAATCGAGCGCCATTTGACCTAACAGAGGGAGAATCAGAATTAGTCTCGGGCTTCAACGTAGAATATGCTGGAGGCCCATTCGCTTTATTCTTCCTAGCAGAATATGCAAACATCTTACTAATAAACACACTCTCAACAGTTTTATTTTTAGGATCATCACATCTACCAACACTACCAGAATTAACCACAACAACCCTAATAATTAAAGCCGCACTTCTCTCAATCCTATTCCTATGGGTACGAGCTTCATACCCCCGATTCCGATATGACCAACTAATACATTTAATTTGAAAAAACTTCTTACCCATCACCCTGGCCATAGTTCTATGACACCTGGCCCTCCCACTATCCATAGCAGGACTTCCACCACAACTTTAAGGAACCGTGCCTGAACCAAAGGACCACTTTGATAGAGTGAATTATGAGGGTTAGAGTCCCTCCAGTTCTTAGAAAAAGGGGAATTGAACCCATACTGCAGAGATCAAAACTCTACGTGCTTCCTTTACACCACTTTCTAGATAAAGTCAGCTAATAAAGCTTTCGGGCCCATACCCCGAACATGATGGTTAAAATCCCTCCTCTATCAATGAACCCATACGTATTAGTTATTCTACTATCTAGCCTAGGATTAGGAACAACCATCACATTTGCAAGCTCTAACTGACTAATTGCCTGAATAGGTTTAGAAATTAACACTATAGCCATCCTACCATTAATAGCCAAACACCACCACCCCCGAGGCGTAGAAGCAACTACAAAATATTTTTTAACACAAGCCACAGCAGCAGCAATAGTCTTATTTGCAGGAATAATAAATGCATGAACTACAGGACAATGAGATTTAAATAATTTGCAACCAACAACCAGCACTCTAATAACAGCTGCTCTTGCATTAAAAATTGGATTAGCCCCAGTACACTTCTGAATGCCAGAAGTACTACAAGGACTAAGTTTACCCACAGGCTTGATTATATCAACTTGACAAAAATTAGCACCATTCTCACTTATTCTTCAAGTTGCCCCATCAACTAACCCAACTCTACTAACAACACTAGGAGTATTATCAGCCCTAATTGGAGGTTGAGGCGGATTAAATCAAACACAACTACGAAAAATTTTAGCCTACTCATCAATTGCCCACATGGGGTGAATAATTATTGTTATTCAATACATACCACAACTTACAATCTTAACTTTAACAATTTATATTATCATGACACTCACAGCTTTCATGACATTTAATAAATTAAACACCACTAAAATTAACACTTTATCAACAGCATGAACTAAAGACCCCACATTAACATCATTAACCACATTAACACTTCTATCATTAGGCGGACTACCACCACTAACAGGCTTTATACCAAAATGATTAATTTTACAAGAACTGTCAAATCAAGAAATAACACTAACAGCCACAATTATTGCAATGTCTGCTTTATTAAGTCTATACTTCTACCTACGACTTTTATACTCAATAACCCTTACACTACACCCAAGCACTAACAACCACACCATACTATGACGAACTAAAAAACAGCACAAACTACCTCTAACAATTTCTATAGTAGCATCAATAAGCCTTCTACCACTAACCCCTATAATTACAACACTAATACTTTAGAAATTTAGGATAACATTAGACCAAGAGCCTTCAAAGCTTCAAGTAGGAGTGAAAATCTTCTAATTTCTGAATAAGACTTGCAGGACTTTACCCCACATCTTTTGAATGCAAATCAAACACTTTAATTAAGCTAAAGCCTTTCTAGGCGAGTAGGCCTTGATCCTACAAACTCTTAGTTAACAGCTAAGCGCTCCATCCAGCGAGCATCCACCTACTTTCCCCGCCGTCTAAGCCGAGTAGGGCGGGAAAAGCCCCGGCGGACGTCAATCCGCGTCTTTAGATTTGCAATCTAATGTGAACTCACCACGGAGCTTGATAAGGAGAGGAATTAAACCTCTATCTTTGGGGCTACAACCCACCGCCTAACTTTCGGCTACCCTACCTGTGGCAATTACACGCTGATTTTTCTCTACCAACCACAAAGATATTGGCACCCTTTATTTAGTATTCGGTGCATGAGCTGGCATAGTTGGAACTGCTTTAAGTCTACTAATCCGAACTGAATTAAGCCAACCCGGGTCTCTTTTAGGAGACGACCAAATTTACAATGTTATCGTCACTGCACACGCATTTGTTATAATTTTCTTTATAGTAATACCAATTTTAATCGGTGGCTTTGGAAATTGACTCTTACCAATAATAATCGGAGCACCTGATATGGCTTTCCCTCGAATAAATAATATAAGCTTTTGATTACTACCCCCATCTTTCCTGCTATTACTTGCATCTTCTGGAGTAGAAGCTGGAGCAGGAACTGGTTGAACAGTCTACCCACCACTTGCTGGAAACTTAGCCCATGCAGGGGCGTCTGTAGACCTAACTATTTTTTCACTCCACCTTGCAGGTGTTTCTTCAATTTTAGGGGCTATTAACTTTATCACAACCACAATTAATATGAAACCTCCTGCAATTTCACAATATCAAACACCATTATTTGTATGAGCAGTGCTAATTACAGCAGTACTTCTATTATTGTCACTACCAGTATTAGCTGCTGGAATTACAATACTATTAACAGACCGTAATTTAAACACAACTTTCTTTGACCCAGCCGGGGGTGGTGACCCAATCTTATACCAACACTTATTCTGATTCTTTGGTCACCCTGAAGTGTACATTTTAATTTTACCAGGGTTCGGTATTATCTCACATGTAGTAGCCTACTATGCTGGTAAAAAAGAACCATTTGGGTATATAGGAATGGTTTGGGCAATAATGGCCATCGGACTACTGGGCTTTATTGTATGAGCCCATCACATGTTTACAGTCGGAATAGACGTAGACACTCGAGCTTATTTTACATCCGCTACTATAATTATTGCAATTCCTACAGGGGTAAAAGTATTCAGCTGACTAGCCACACTTCATGGTGGCTCAATTAAATGAGATACCCCAATACTATGGGCCCTTGGGTTTATTTTCTTGTTCACAGTTGGTGGACTTACAGGGATTGTATTAGCCAATTCATCACTTGATATTGTATTGCACGATACCTACTATGTAGTTGCACACTTTCACTACGTACTATCCATAGGAGCAGTATTTGCAATCATAGCGGCATTCGTACATTGATTCCCACTATTTTCAGGATATACATTACATAGCACTTGAACAAAAATTCACTTTGGAGTAATGTTCATCGGAGTTAACCTTACATTCTTTCCACAACACTTTTTAGGATTAGCCGGTATACCCCGACGATACTCAGACTACCCAGATGCATATACACTATGAAACACAGTATCATCAATCGGATCTTTAATCTCACTAGTAGCAGTAATCATGTTCCTCTTCATTCTTTGAGAAGCCTTCGTAGCCAAGCGAGAAGTAGTATCAGTAGAACTAACAGCAACAAATGTAGAGTGACTACACGGATGCCCACCACCATACCACACATTTGAAGAACCAGCTTTTGTGCGAGTTAATTAGTTTCGAGGAAGGGAGGAATTGAACCCCCATATGATGGTTTCAAGCCAACCACATAACCACTCTGCCACTTCCTTAAAGATATTAGTAAAAGCGTTAATTATAATACTTTGTCAAAGTCTAGTCGTAGGTTAAACCCCTGCATATCTTAAGCTAAGAGCTTAATGGCACACCCAGCACAATTAGGATTTCAAGATGCGGCATCACCCGTTATAGAAGAACTTCTACACTTTCACGACCATGCTCTAATAATTGTATTTTTAATTAGCACACTTGTATTGTACATTATTGTTGCAATAGTATCAACTAAACTTACAAATAAATATATTTTAGATTCACAAGAAATCGAAATCGTATGAACAATCTTACCAGCTGTAATTCTGGTCTTAATCGCCCTGCCATCATTACGAATTTTATACTTAATAGACGAAATTAATGATCCACATTTAACTATCAAAGCAATAGGACACCAATGATACTGAAGCTATGAGTACACAGACTACGAAAACCTAGGATTTGACTCTTACATACTACCAACTCAAGACCTAACCCCAGGACAATTCCGCCTTTTAGAAACAGACCACCGAATGGTTGTACCAATAGAATCACCAGTTCGTGTACTAGTATCCGCTGAAGATGTACTACACTCATGAGCCGTACCCTCATTAGGTGTAAAAATAGACGCCGTACCAGGACGACTAAATCAGACTTCATTTATTACTTCTCGACCAGGAGTCTTTTACGGTCAATGTTCAGAAATTTGTGGAGCAAATCACAGTTTTATACCAATTGTAGTTGAAGCAGTACCACTAACACACTTTGAAAACTGATCATCACTAATACTAGAAGATGCCTCATTAAAAAGCTAAAACGGACAAGCATTGGCCTTTTAAGCCAAAGAGTGGTGTCTACCAAACACCTTTAGTGAAATGCCTCAATTAAACCCAGCCCCTTGATTCGCTATCCTATTATTTTCATGATTAATTTTCTTAACTATTATCCCCACTAAAGTAATTAAGCATATTACAGTAAATGAACCTGCCCCTGTAAGCGCTAAAAAACAAGAAACACAACCCTGAGACTGACCATGGCAATAAGCTTTTTCGATCAATTTGCTAGCCCGACATACATAGGAATCCCACTAATTGCAATTTCAATTGCACTTCCTTGAGTACTTTACCCAACCCCAACAACACGGTGACTTAATAATCGCATGTTAACACTCCAAGGTTGAGTAATAAACCGGTTTACAAACCAATTAATAATTTCTTTAAACGTAAAAGGACACAAATGAGCCATATTATTCTCATCTCTAATAATTTTTCTAATTACAATTAATATATTAGGACTACTACCATACACATTTACACCAACCACCCAACTATCAATAAACATAGGGTTGGCTGTCCCAATATGACTTGCAACAGTAATCATCGGAATACGAAACCAACCAACAATTGCACTAGGACACTTACTTCCAGAAGGAACACCAGTTCTACTAATTCCAGTATTAATCATCATCGAAACAATCAGCTTATTTATTCGACCTTTAGCATTAGGCGTACGACTTACTGCTAACCTAACAGCAGGACATTTACTAATTCAACTAATTGCCACAGCAGTATTTGTGCTACTACCACTAATACCAGCAGTTGCCATTTTAACAGCAGCTATTCTTTTTCTTCTCACAATTTTAGAGGTAGCAGTAGCTATGATTCAAGCCTATGTATTCGTACTTTTATTAAGCTTATACCTTCAAGAAAACGTTTAATGGCACACCAAGCACATGCATATCACATAGTAGACCCAAGCCCATGACCCCTAACCGGGGCAATTAGCGCCCTACTAACAACCTCTGGACTAGCAATTTGATTCCACTTCAACAACATAACCCTTATAACACTTGGCCTTATTTTACTTTTAATAACCATATATCAATGATGACGAGATATCATTCGAGAGGGAACATTTCAAGGCCACCATACACCACCAGTTCAAAAAGGATTACGATACGGAATAATCTTATTTATTACCTCAGAAGTATTCTTTTTCCTAGGGTTTTTCTGAGCCTTTTACCACTCAAGCCTGGCTCCTACACCAGAACTCGGAGGATGTTGACCACCCACAGGAATTAATACACTAGACCCATTCGAAGTGCCCCTCCTTAATACGGCTGTTTTACTAGCATCAGGTGTTACAGTCACATGAGCACACCACAGCCTTATAGAGGGTGAACGAAAACAAGCAATTCAATCTCTTACCCTCACAATTATCCTAGGCCTTTATTTCACAGCGCTTCAAGCCATAGAATACTACGAAGCCCCATTTACTATTGCAGACGGAGTTTATGGTTCAACATTTTTTGTAGCAACAGGATTCCACGGCCTTCACGTAATTATTGGCTCAACATTTTTAGCTGTATGCCTACTACGACAAATTCAATACCACTTTACCTCAGACCACCATTTCGGGTTTGAAGCCGCTGCCTGATACTGACACTTTGTTGATGTAGTCTGACTATTCTTGTACGTGTCTATTTACTGATGAGGCTCATATCTTTCTAGTATTAATGTTAGTACCAGTGACTTCCAATCACTTGGTCTTGGATAAACCCCAAGGAGAGATAATGAATTTAATTCCAATAATACTAATTACACTAACCCTTTCACTCATTCTAGCAGTAGTTTCATTTTGACTACCACAAATCAACCCAGATGCAGAAAAACTTTCACCATATGAATGCGGATTTGACCCACTAGGATCAGCACGACTACCATTTTCTCTACGATTCTTCCTTGTAGCAATCTTATTTTTACTTTTCGACCTAGAAATTGCTCTCTTACTTCCACTACCATGAGGAGACCAATTATATAACCCAGTCAGCACACTATTTTGAGCATCTTCAGTCTTAATTTTACTTATCCTTGGATTAGTATATGAATGAATACAAGGAGGACTAGAATGAGCAGAGTAAGAAGCTAGTCCAAATAAAAGACCTCTAATTTCGGCTTAGATAATTATGGTGTAAGTCCATGGCTTCTTTATGACCCCCGAACAATTTACAGTATACTCAATATTTAGCTTAGGTTTAATTGGACTGACATTTCACCGAACACATCTTATTTCTATACTAATTTGCCTAGAGGGCATAATATTATCCCTATTTATTGCACTAGCACTTTGGCTTTTAAAAATAGAATCTACAAGTTTTTCAGCTGCCCCCATACTGCTGCTAGCTTTTTCTGCATGTGAAGCAAGCGCTGGACTTGCCCTCTTAGTAGCAACCGCTCGGACTCACGGCACTGACCGCCTACAAAACCTAAACCTATTACAATGCTAAAAATTTTAATCCCAACTATTATATTATTCCCAACAACCTGGCTAGTTAATAAAAAATGGCTGTGAACAGTGCCAACAGCACAAAGCTTATTAATTGCACTAACTAGCCTTATATGATTAAAATGAACCTCAGAAACAGGGTGGACAACCTCTAACAGCTTAATAGCCACAGACCCACTATCAACACCACTACTAGTACTAACATGCTGGCTTTTACCATTAATAATTTTAGCAAGTCAAAAACACACTAATCAAGAACCCATTACGCATCAACGACTGTACATTACACTACTAATTTCGCTACAAATATTTCTAATTTTAGCATTTAGCGCAACTGAGCTGATCATATTCTACATTATATTTGAGGCTACATTAATCCCAACTTTAATCATCATCACACGGTGGGGAAACCAGACAGAGCGATTAAATGCAGGAACATACTTTTTATTTTATACTCTAGCAGGGTCACTTCCATTATTAGTAGCATTATTAGTACTACAAAAAGAAACTGGTACACTATCCCTAATCACCCTTCAATACACAACACCACTAGAACTATGTACATGAGGCCATAAATTTTGATGAGCAGCATGCTTATTAGCATTTTTAGTAAAAATACCACTATACGGGGTACATTTATGACTGCCTAAAGCACATGTAGAAGCACCAATTGCTGGGTCAATAGTTCTAGCAGCTGTTCTTCTAAAACTAGGGGGGTACGGAATAATACGAATCACAATAATACTAGACCCACTGTCAAAAGAACTATCTTACCCATTTATTATCCTAGCACTGTGAGGGATTATTATAACAGGCTCAATTTGCTTACGGCAGACAGATCTAAAATCCCTAATTGCTTACTCTTCAGTAAGCCACATGGGTTTGGTAGCGGGGGGCATTTTAACCCAAACACCGTGAGGATTTACAGGAGCAATCATTTTAATAATCGCCCACGGATTAGTATCCTCTGCATTATTTTGCTTAGCAAATACAGCATACGAACGAACCCACAGTCGAACTATAATTCTTGCACGTGGCTTACAAATAATTTTCCCACTAACAACAACTTGATGGTTTATTATAAATTTAGCAAATCTGGCACTTCCACCACTACCCAACTTAATAGGAGAAATTAAAATTATTATAGCATTATTTAACTGATCACCAACTACAATTTTATTAACGGGACTTGGAACACTAATTACAGCAGGTTACTCACTATACATATTTTTAATAACACAACGAGGACCATCTCCAAAACACATAAACAACCTTCAACCATACCACACACGAGAACATCTACTAGTTACACTTCACCTTTTGCCAGTATTACTACTTATGATTAAGCCAGAAATTATATGAGGCTGATGCTATTAGTAAATATAGTTTAAACAAAACATTAGATTGTGATTCTAAAAATAGGGGTTGAACTCCCCTTATTCACCAAGAAAAGCTCGTAAGCACTAAGTACTGCTAATACTTATCACCCATAGTTAAACTCTATGGTTTTCTTAAGCTTTTAAAGGATAACAGCTCATCCGTTGGTCTTAGGAACCAAAAACCCTTGGTGCAAATCCAAGTAAAAGCTATGCAACCCACACTAATAATATCATCCGCACTAATACTAGTACTAATCACCTTGGTGGCCCCATTACTTTTAACCATGCAGCCTCAAACAAAAAATGCTAACTGAGCAGAAACTAGTGTTAAAACACCAGTAAAAACAGCATTTTTCATTAGCCTTCTGCCACTAATAATTTTCCTAGATCAAGGAATAGAAAGCATCGTTACCACTTCACAATGAATGGCGACACATAGCTTTAACATCAATATTAGCTTTAAATTTGACCACTACTCCTTAATTTTCATCCCAATCGCTTTATACGTCACCTGATCAATCCTGGAATTTGCACTATGGTACATGCACTCAGATCCATATATAGCCCGATTCTTCAAATACCTCTTAATATTTTTAATTGCTATAATAACCTTAGTTACAGCCAACAACATATTTCAACTATTCATCGGATGAGAGGGAGTTGGGATTATATCCTTCTTACTGATCGGCTGATGATACGGACGAGCAGATGCCAATACTGCAGCCCTACAAGCTGTAATTTATAACCGAGTAGGAGACATTGGATTAATCATAAGCATAGCTTGACTGGCCATTAACCTTAACTCCTGAGAACTTCAACAAATTTTTATCCTATCAAAAGAATATAACCTAGTTTTACCCCTAGCAGGATTAATCTTAGCAGCAACAGGAAAATCAGCCCAATTTGGTTTACACCCATGACTACCATCAGCTATAGAAGGCCCAACCCCAGTATCAGCACTATTGCACTCAAGTACAATAGTAGTAGCAGGAATCTTCCTTTTAATTCGACTTCATCCTCTATTAGAAAACAATAACAGCATATTGACTGTATGTCTATGCCTAGGAGCACTAACCACACTATTTACAGCCACCTGCGCATTAACACAAAACGATATTAAAAAAATCGTAGCATTTTCAACCTCTAGTCAACTAGGACTAATAATAGTAACAATCGGACTAAACCAACCGCAACTGGCTTTTTTACACATTTGCACACATGCCTTTTTCAAAGCTATACTTTTTTTATGCTCCGGTTCAATCATCCACAGCCTGAACGATGAGCAAGACATCCGAAAAATGGGAGGACTACACAACTACCTTCCAGTCACTTCTGCATGTTTAACCATTGGAAGCCTAGCACTCACAGGTACACCATTCTTAGCAGGTTTTTTCTCAAAAGATGCCATTATTGAAGCCCTAAATACCTCATACTTAAACGCCTGAGCCCTATCTCTAACACTAATCGCAACATCATTCACTGCAGTGTATAGCTTCCGAGTCGTATATTTTGTAACAATGGGAACCCCCCGATTTTTATCACTATCCCCTATTAATGAAAACAACACGTTAGTTATAAACCCAATTAAACGCCTTGCCTGAGGTAGCATTTTAGCTGGCTTAATTATCACAACGAACTTCACCCCCTTAAAAACACCAATTATAACAATACCTCTAGTTTTAAAAATTACAGCCCTCTTAGTGACAATTATTGGTTTAATAACAGCAATTGAACTCACATCCCTAACAAACAAGCAATTCAAAACAACACCAATGCTAAAAACACACCATTTTTCAAACATATTGGGATTTTACCCAACAACAGTACACCGAATTTACCCAAAACTTAATCTAACACTAGGACAATCAATCGCAACACAAATAGTAGACCAAACATGATTTGAATTCTCAGGCCCAAAGGGGATAGTAAAAACTCAAACAAGCATATCAAAAACGATAAGTGATATTCAACGAGGAAAGATCAAAGCCTACTTCACAATATTCTTACTAGCAACTACAATAGCAATTCTACTAGTGACAATTTAAACAGCTCGAAGCGTCCCACGAGACTTCCCACGAGTTAACTCCAAAACAGCAAACAAAGTTAACAACAACACCCAAGCACAGACAACTAAAATAACACCGCCTAAAGAATAAACAAGAGCTACACCCTCAACATCCCCACGAACCACAATAAATTCTTTCAATACATCAACTACAACTCAAGAACCCTCATACCACTCCTCAAAAAACAGGTAGATCAAAGAGCTGATACCAACAAAAAACATCACAACCGCACCTGCCACCGAATAATTATCTCAAGACTCAGGATAAGGATCTGCAGCCAAAGCTGAAGAATAAACAAATACCACCAGCATCCCACCCAAATAAATTAAAAATAAAATCAAAGACAAAAATGACCCACCATGGTAAGACAAAACCCCACAACCAACACCAGAAACAATCACCAACCCAAAAATGGCAAAATAAGGAGCCGGGTTAGAAGCAACAGCAACCAGCCCATAAATAGAGGCAATTAATAAAAAACAAACAAAATAAGTCATAAATTCTCACTCGGACTTTAACCAAGACCAATGACTTGAAGAACCACTGTTGTTATTCAACTACAAGAACTAATGGCAAGCCTACGAAAAACACACCCACTAATAAAAATTGCTAACGATGCCCTAGTTGACTTACCAGCCCCATCTAACATTTCTGTGTGATGAAATTTTGGATCACTACTGGGTTTGTGTTTAGTAACACAAATCTTAACAGGATTATTCTTAGCCATACATTACACCTCAGATATTTCTACCGCATTCTCATCCGTCATACACATTTGTCGAGACGTAAACTACGGATGACTGATCCGAAACATACACGCCAACGGGGCATCATTTTTCTTTATTTGCATTTACATGCATGTTGCACGAGGCTTATACTACGGATCCTACCTTTATAAAGAGACATGAAACATTGGAGTTGTACTTCTTCTTCTAGTTATAATAACAGCCTTTGTTGGATACGTATTACCATGAGGACAAATATCATTTTGAGGAGCCACAGTAATTACCAATCTACTATCAGCAGTACCATACATCGGAAATATTTTAGTGCAATGAATTTGAGGCGGTTTCTCAGTTGATAACGCAACACTAACACGATTCTTTGCATTTCACTTCCTGTTCCCATTTGTAATTGCCGCAGCCACTTTAATCCACCTTTTATTCTTACACGAAACCGGCTCTAATAACCCGGCCGGATTAAACTCCGACAGTGACAAAATTTCTTTTCACCCATACTTTACCTACAAAGACTTACTAGGTTTTATTGTTATACTGCTAGCTCTAACATCTTTAGCCTTATTCTCACCAAATTTATTAGGAGACCCCGAAAATTTCACACCAGCAAACCCACTGGTAACCCCACCCCACATCAAGCCGGAATGATATTTTTTATTTGCTTACGCAATTCTACGCTCAATCCCAAATAAGCTTGGGGGAGTACTAGCATTACTATTTTCAATTTTAGTTTTAGCACTCATTCCACTATTGCATACCTCAAAACAACGAGGACTAACCTTCCGCCCAATTACACAATTCTTATTTTGAACATTAGTAGCTGATATAATCATCTTAACCTGAATTGGTGGAATGCCAGTAGAACACCCATTCATTATTATTGGACAAATTGCATCAGTATTATATTTTGCATTATTCTTATTTCTTATGCCAATAATAGGATGAATAGAAAATAAAATACTTAAATAATAGCATTAGTAGCTTAATTAAAAGCATTGGTCTTGTAATCCAAAGACTGAGGGTTTAATCCCCTCCTTATGCCAAAAAAGAGAGATTTGAACTCCCACCTCTGACTCCCAAAGCCAGAATTCTAAACTAAACTATTTTTTGAAGCATCAAATTATGGTATAGTGCATATTATGCTTAATACTACATAGTGGTATAGTGCATATTATGCTTAATACTACATAGTGGTATAGTGCATATTATGCTTAATACTACATAGTGGTATAGTGCATATTATGCTTAATACTACATAGTGGTATAGTGCATATTATGCTTAATACTACATAGTGGTATAGTGCATATTATGCTTAATACTACATAGTGGTATAGTGCATATTATGCTTAATACTACATAGTGGTATAGTGCATATTATGCTTAATACTACATAGTGGTATAGTGCATATTATGCTTAATACTACATAGTGGTATAGTGCATATTATGCTTAATACTACATAGTGGTATAGTGCATATTATGCTTAATACTACATAGTGGTATAGTGCATATTATGCTTAATACTACATAGTGGTATAGTGCATATTATGCTTAATACTACATAGTGGTATAGTGCATATTATGCTTAATACTACATAGTGGTATAGTGCATATTATGCTTAATACTACATAGTGGTATAGTGCATATTATGCTTAATACTACATAGTGGTATAGTGCATATTATGCTTAATACTACATAGTGGTATAGTGCATATTATGCTTAATACTACATAGTGGTATAGTGCATATTATGCTTAATACTACATGATGGTATAGTACATAATATGCTTTATATTACATAATGGTATAGTACATCTATATGTATTATCACCATTAATTTATTTTAACCATAAAGCATGAACTAAAAATGTATAATTTACCATATTACATATTATTATTAATCAAAGTATTTTTAAGTTAAAAATTAATTATGGAGGATCTACCATAAAATCCTTTTACCCATATTCTCTTGTCTAATCAACTATCTATTAACTAAAACTACCTATGTAGTAAGAGACGACCAACAGCTTGGAATAAATGAATATCATGAATGATGGTCAGGGACCCTTAACTAAGGTTTGCTATTTATGAACTATTACTGGCATCTGATTCCTATTTCATGGACTTTACTGTATTATCCCCATAATATTATCTATCCTTGCATAAGTTAATGAAGTATGTAACATACGACTCGTTACCCACCAAGCCGAGCGTTCTCTTATAGGCATAGGGTTCTTCTTTTTTAGGTTTCCTTTCATTAACATTTTACAGCAGTCCCACTTATATAATTAAGGTTGTACATTTTCTTGTAAAAGGTAATATTTAGTCAATGATATAATGACATAACTCAAGAACCACATAATTCTATATCAAGTGCATATTGTATTACTATCTACCATATACTTACTGTTATGCCCCCTTTGGTTTACGCGCGTTAAACCCCCCTACCCCCCAATGCTGAGCAAATCCTGTTATTCTTGTCAAACCCCGAAACCAAGGAAGACTTGCTATGAGCATGTAAGCCTGACAAAGTGTATTGAAGGTGTCATCTATACGAGGGAGTAATTTTTTTTGTGTATATATATATATATATATATATATATATATCACTTTACACACACAAAACCCCAAAATTTTTAGCCTAAAATAGTCGACAAAAATTTTTAAAAAGTACTCGAAACTGAAGTTTCAAATAATTTT